CCAAAAATGAGTTAATTGTAAACGCATCTCTTGTTTACGAAGAAACAAGAATCCAACTTCAAATTCAGAGATATAATAATTATATAGAAAAAAAAAGAATCTTTTATTTTCTTTTAAAAAAGCATAAATCTTTTCTTTTGAAGTAATCAAACCCTTCCAATTGGAATACTCATTCAAAAAAAATCGTAATAAGTGCAAAAATGCAATATCCTTGATCGAACTTTGAACATTGTGAACCAAAATTTCAAAATTAATAGGATAGGGTATGACTAGATTGACTACATAGTCTAAATGTGAAAAGTGATCCTCTAAAAAAGGAAATATAGAATGAATAGATCGTAATTGATTATATTTGAGTATCCCTTTTTTTGTTGGGAAAGATACTAAACGTTGAGAAAATGGAATTTCTGCAATAATTGGAAAACTTTCTAATATCATTTGAGAATAGAAACAAAAATAAAAATAATCTTTATACTGAATGAATGGGGTATTCTGAAACTGATTATTTAAATGCCCTAAATAACCCGTTTGATAGATTTGAATAAGGAAACGTTTCAAAAGTACTGAGCTAAACTTTTTGTCACAACCAAAAATAGGCATTCCTACAGATTCATAAAAAAAGGAACAATTAGTTAAACAATAATCATGAGCAAATACATAAACATACTCTTGAAAAATAAGTGGATATAAAAAGTATTGTTGATAAGATTTATCCTTTTCTAGATATCCTTGTAACTTTTTCATTTTGATTTGAACCAGAGAAAAAGTAAAAAAAAATGATGTTCTTGGTTTATAAAATAATACATAATGCAATACGGTTAGAAAAGAATGGGGATATTGAATAATAAATAAATAGAGTAGATAAATTCCATTTAACAACCCCAAAATAAACGGAGAGTCACATTAGTAGATATTCAGATTATTTATATTTTTTTAGTCTAATCTTAATCCCGTTGGGATTATATTCATTTGAATATAAATCACAAAAGGTAAAAACTCCTTTATTTTTACAAACCGATTGCTCTTTTGATTTTGGCTCTTTATCAATATACCGTTTTTTCTACACATATGTTTCCAATCCATAATCAAGAATAATTAGGATTTATTTAAAGAAAATGATAATAAATACAAAGTGAAATTCAAACAATTTCTTTTCTTTTTTACCATAATAGGTGCTAATCTATTTTTAACGTATAATTAGATCGAATAATCATTTCATGTTCAATTCATTCCAATTGAACAAAAACAAAATAAGCTCGTTACTTTTTATTTTCTTAAATTGGAGCCATAATAAGCTCTATCCATTTATTCACTAGACTACACTTAAAATCAGAATCCTTTTTCTTTTATTTTTTCTAATTTATAGAAGCTACAAAACTTTTTGTAACTCCAACACTTAGCAACTAAACATGTAAAATAAAAGGAAATCCATTGATTTTATCACGACATGCTATTTTTTCCATTCATTACCTTTGAGGATCAGTCGTAGTCTTATAGACTCTACCAATAGTCTGGACGAATTCTTTTTCATCTAAATGTGTAAAAAAACATAGTCGCACTTAAAAGCCGAGTACTCTACCATTGAGTTAGCAACCCAGATAATTTAATAAATAAAAATGATCGAATAAAATGGAATTATAAAAGAACGAATAAAAATAAATAATTGGTGAAGTGAAAGAACTACTATTATTATTTTAGTGAACATGAAATCAAATAATAATTTCTTCTTTTTATAAAAGTTAATGCCATCAAAAAATCTCTCATTTTAAAGTTAAAGATAAGATGAATTGCAAAAAAAGGATAATAAATAATGATTCATTAACATAAACCATGAATAAATATATGGATTTATATTCCACCGAGTGTAGATAAAAAAATCTATTAATACTTGACCAAATTATAGTTTTTAAATAAACCATTGTCAATAGAAAAACACTAATGAGAAAACCAATGGATTAAGTAAATAATAAGTTATATTGAATTGACACAAAAATACAAAAGAGAATACATTATGAAATGTAAAAAGAAGCAGAACAAGTCAATTTCCAATCAATACAATAAATATAAATTATATAATAAACATTTTTGTAGTTGAGGAATTTCTATAACAAAGAGAAAAATATGAAAAGAAAAGGGTGTGTAGATAATCCCATACCATAATCTGAATTATTAAAAATTAGTAAACTTTACTACTTTACTTAGTATTTGATTTCTCAACCAATTCAAAGTCGTTTTGAGTTGTTTTCTCTTTCAGCAATTCTGCCTTTCGTAAAATGTGAGAAACGGTTTCTGTAGGTTTAGCACCCCTTTTAAGAAAATTCAAAATCACAGGAATGTTTAAATAAGTCTCATTATTGATTGGATCGTAGAAACCTACTCTTTGAAGATTTCTTCCTTCTCTTCTAGATCGAGCATCAATTGCAACGATTCGATAGACGGCTCATTGGGATAGATATAAATAAACCCCCCTTGGAAACGTATAAGAGGTTTTCTCCTCATACGGCTCAAGAAAAACGGATTTTCATTTCTGTATATAATTGAAATATAAAATCAATATCAAACTAGGATTTTATTTTGACCCTTTTCTTACTATTTACAGAAAAACCCATATTCATACTTATGACTCAAGTTAGCTTGAATTCTTTTTTAAAGAATCAAAAGATTGGTAAATTGTTTGAGGCATCTCTAAACTCTTTTGCTTTTATTTGTCCTATCTCAAGCACATTTCTTTTTATCGCCCTAAAAGTAACAATGGAATTGTTAAGAAAATTCAAAAAGGTTTTTCCTTGTTATGAAATATTGTTGATTTACTTTGTGAAATCATTGGGTTTAGACATTCCTTCGAGGATTTTTCCTTTCAAAAAGCTAGCAACATACCTTTTGTATTTATTTGTTTTTTTATCTAAATATCTAATCTAAATAAGATATCAAATCTGATAACCCTCTTATGTTATATATTTTTAAACCTTACTCTAATTCTATAGAAAAGATAGAAAGGGATACTTACAAAGTTGGCCTAACTTATTAATTTTAACTAACCATAGATTCTTTCCCTTACTAAAACCCTTCTTCTCGAGCTTCACTATATATTATTTACTTTCAACCCCAGTAAAAACAAGGTTACTTGAAGAATAAAATGTCGAGCCAAGAGCATCTTAATTAATATGTAAAATGGCGGATATACAAATCCACAGACAATTAGTTCCTTCAAGTCGCACGTTGCTTTCTACCACATCGTTTCAAGCGAAGTTTTACCATAACATTATTCTCCAATTTAATTGCAAGTTTCTATCGATATCGATATATATATATTAAATTAGTTATATATAATATAATTAGTTCATATCGATGAAATAATGAATAGTCATTGGTTCAATTAGTAGATTCATAAATTAGGTATAAAAATAAATAAGAAATTCCATTTATTAATTTTATTTAAGATTAAAAAAGAAAGTAAAAAAGATCCATTTCTCCGACATTGAGAATTGAATAAGATTTTCAATAAATTGAAACTTAATATTAATATATTTATATTTTATTAATATTATTTTATTTATAAGAAGAAACAAATTGTTAAACAATTTGTATTTCATGTATTAATAGAGAAGAATCTCTTCTTTTGTTTGATCATAAAGAAAAAGAATCTGGGACGGAAGGATTCGAACCTCCGAATAACGGGACCAAAACCCGCTGCCTTACCACTTGGCCACGCCCCATTGAAACGTTTCTTGAACACAAAGAAACTTTAATGGTTCTCTTGATTATTCGTCAACTTATTAACCACAGCAAAAATATGTGTTTATTGCTAACATTATACACAGACAGATAATATAGAATCAAAAAAGGGAATTGATCATTACATGGAATTCCATTAAGATAATGTATAATGTATGCAAATAGAAACCCTTGCAATTTTTTGCATTTCCCTTTTTTCTTATCATTAAAATACTCTTTTCTAATTGAATTTCAAAGAACAAAATCTTTTTTATGCTTAATCTGTTTAGTTTAATTTGGATCTGTTTTCATTCTGTCATTTATCAAAATATTTTTTTCTTTGCTAAATTACCCGAAGCTTATGCCATTTTCAACCCAATCGTTGATATTATGCCTGTCATACCTCTATTTTTTTTTCTATTAGCCTTTGTTTGGCAAGCTGCTGTAAGTTTTCGCTAATTCTATAGTTATAAATGTATAATGTGTTATAAATGTATAATGTATTTGCTTATCAAATGACAAAAAAGAATAGATTATTAATAAGATAAAAAGTCCTTTATGAAAAACCCTCTATTTTAAAATGGAAAAGAAATATATATATATATTGAAAAAAAAACCAAATCAAAAGAAAAGCCTAAAACGGTATATGTAAAAAATGGTTAAATAAAAAAGAAGTGATCTATTTTCTTTTTCAAAAAAAAATCTTGGAGATTTTAATTGTATAATGCTTACTCTCAAACTTTTTGTTTACACAATAGTAATATTTTTCGTTTCTCTCTTCATCTTTGGATTCTTATCTAATGATCCAGGACGTAATCCTGGTCGCGAAGAATAAAAATAAATAATTTGTGGCTTTTTTAACAAATTTGTATAGTATATTTAATAAACTAAGCAAAAAGAATCCAATTATTTCCAATTCATTATTTCCAGTAAAAAAAATAATCAAGGAAGAACGGAAAGAGAGGGATTCGAACCCTCGGTAAACAAAAGTCTACATAGCAGTTCCAATGCTACGCCTTGAACCACTCAGCCACCTCTCCTAATATGAAATGAAAACTTTTTCCTTAATATCGATTGCAATTCAAATAGCAACATATATAAACATAAATGATCAAATTGATCCCTTTTTCATTGATTCACTTTTTTAAAATGAATATACAATTATTTCTTTTTTTTGCATGGTTGGGTATACGTCTTTTCTTAACACTTGTGATTAATCTAATTGTTAATATTATAGGTAACACACTCATCTTGATTTTATATATTTATGTATATGTATTACATAAATGGAAAATAATCTAATTCATGAATATTCATTCATATCATATTATTAATGAAATAATATTACAAGTAATATTATTATTTATAATATTTTTTCTTTTATATTTATATATATATTGTATATATATATGTATTAAATATTGTATTAGTATAATACAATAGTGCAGAAAAGAAAATGTGGAATGTATATTTATTACTCCTTTTTAGTTTTAGAAGTTTAGTAGACCTTTTTGAATCTTTTTATTTTAGTTTTTTTATTTTATTATTTTACTTTTCATTATGTTAATTTAGAATTTAAAAGCTAAATTAGCATAATGGAAATTAGTTATATTTTTTATATATGTATCTTTATATTTTCTCTTTCCTATTTTATCTTCTTTTTTCTTTGTATTTTTATTACTATTTATTTTTATTATATAAATTTCTATTAAGATCATTTTTTTTATAACCCTTTATTTGTTCGACAAAAAAGAGAGTCATATGCAATAATATAAAATAAGGAATCCATAAGTAGCGGGTATAGTTTAGTGGTAAAAGTGTGATTCGTTCTATAAAATAAAGAGTTAAGGGGTCTTTTACTACTCCAATAAACACTTTATTTCTTAAAAGGATTTGATCCTTTTTCTCAAAATGATATAAAGCATATTTGAGAAATAACATCCATTTTCGAGATTTCCATATAAAAACTGATATTATCAAGTAACTCTATTTATATAAAATAGATCAAAATTTGAATTATCATTATGGAGTCATGAAGCATAATTTTAAGATTATCTACTACAATTACATAGGTATGAGTAAAGTATCTATGGGTAAATAGTTTATTTCCAATCGTAACTAAATCTCCCATTTTTTGTATTATAAAAATGGAAACAAAATAGCTAAAAAGATGGTTTTGGTTTGCTAAAGCTATCAAATCAACAACATATTATTTTTGCTCGGTGGAAACAAGAAACTTTTCCTCACGATCCTATAAGGAATAGAAATAGGGAACGAAGTAATTAGATTAAATAGGATAGGATCCCTATCCTCTCAAATCTAAAAGGATCATCTAAAAAGCAGTTACCCTTGAATGTAATGTATTCTATTTCATATTCAAAAAAAATAGCTGACATAGATGTTATGGATAAAATGGATTACTCCGTGGAATCTTTTTTCTTCCATAAAGGAGCCAAATGACACCAAAATGTCATGTTTGGTTCTGAATTAGAGACGTTTATTATGATTAACTAACGTCGACTATAACCCCTAGCCTTCCAAGCTAACGATGCGGGTTCGATTCCCGCTACCCGCTCCACTTAGTCCACTTATTATTGTTTTACATACTCTGTCTCAACCATTTTATTATGGATTGGTTTCTTCTTCAATAAACCCTTTTTTGTACGTAATTCTTTGTGTTGTTATGTGAATAATAACAGGATATTAACGAATCCAATATAGAATCCGAATGAAATGAAAAGCGTCCATTGTCTAATGGATAGGACAGAGGTCTTCTAAACCTCTGGTATAGGTTCAAATCCTATTGGACGCAAATTTTTTCCATCTATACTTTAATTAAATAAAATAACTATACTAAAAAAAGGGAAATCCACTACAAACGATTTTTCATTGATTAATATCATAGTAATATAAGAAAAGAATAAATATAAATAAATTTAGGATTGTTCCTTAATGTCCGGAAGGAAAAACAGTTCCATCTTTTCTTGAATCGCTTCCTTCAAAATAGTTTCGGCTTGATCGGTAAATATCTTGCTAGAAGATATCATTTCTTGGAATTGGGGTTTCTTCTCTCGTAAGTAGGCACGCAATTGAATAAGAAATTGTTTGACCTGCCCAATCTCTAACGAATCAAGATATCCATTCGTTCCAGTATAAATAGTAGCAATCTGCTCTTCCACTGTAATAGGATCGGATTGAGATTGTTTAAGCAATTCCCGTAATCGTTGACCTCTTGCCAATTGCTTTTGAGTAGTTTTATCAAGATCAGAAGAAAATTGCGCAAAGGCTTCTAACTCTGTAAATTGTGCTAGCTCCAACTTTAATTTTCCAGCTACTTGTTTCATAGCTTTAATTTGAGCTGCTGATCCTACTCTAGAAACGGAAATTCCAACATTAATAGCAGGTCGTATTCCAGCATTGAATAGATCAGCAGATAAAAAGATTTGTCCATCTGTAATAGAAATTACATTAGTAGGAATATAAGCTGAAACATCTCCGGATTGAGTCTCCACTATCGGTAAAGCTGTCATACTTCCTTCACCTAAGTTAGAACTTAGTTTAGCAGCTCTTTCCAAAAGGCGTGAATGCAAATAAAAAACATCTCCTGGATAAGCTTCACGGCCAGGAGGTCTTCTTAATAGAAGAGACATTTGACGATAGGCTTGTGCCTGTTTTGAAAGATCATCAAAAATGATTAAAGTATGTCGTTCACGGTACATAAAATACTCAGCAAGAGCCGCTCCTGTATAAGGAGCAAGATATTGTAATGTAGCAGGTGAATCTGCTGTTTCAGCTACAACAATCGTATATTCCATGGCCCCCCTTTCCTGGAAAACAGTAACTACTTGAGCCACAGAAGATGCCCTTTGACCAATAGCTACATAAATACATATTACATTTTGTCCTTTTTGATTGAGGATCGTATCTGTTGCTACTGCTGTTTTGCCAGTCTGTCTATCCCCAATAATTAATTCTCGTTGACCACGTCCTATGGGGATCATCGCATCAATAGCAATAAGCCCTGTTTGAAGAGGCTCGTACACAGAACGTCTTGAAATGATCCCGGGGGCTGGGGATTCAATTAATCGAGATTCAGAAGATGCAATTGCACCTCTCCCATCAATAGGTTTAGCCAAAGCATTTATAACACGACCCAAATAAGCCTCACTTACGGGTATCTGAGCAATTCTTCCTGTTGCTTTTACAGAACTTCCTTCTTGTATCATCAAACCATCGCCCATTAATACAACGCCAACATTACTAGATTCCAAATTCAAAGCAATACCTATAGTACCCTCGGCAAATTCCACTAATTCGCCCGCCATTACTTCATCAAGACCATGAATACGAGCAATACCGTCGCCCACCTGAAGTACGGTGCCAATATTCCGAATTCGTACTTCTCTAGTATATTGTTCAATACGTTCACGGATAATATTACTAATTTCGTCAGCTCGAAGGGCTACCATTGATGTTTCTTTATTATTATTCAGAAGCAAAAGGAAAAATAATGCCTAAATTGTAAACTAACATAACAAAGTGAAAGGATTAATCATTTATTATCTTTTTTCCATGGCCTCGAGAATGCAAATATTAGCACGGATGGTACGAAAATGTAATTCAGTATTCAAACAATTATTCAAGGTTACTAGAGCTTCTTGTAAGGCTTGTTGGAAAACTCGTTGTCGAACTTGATGCATAGCTCTTTGTTGTTGAAAATGAAGGGTTTCATTTTTGAGTTTTTCTAAGTTTTCAAAACTAGGATAAGTAGCATTAATCAATTTTTCTTTATCAAGTTCTATTTCAGAGTAGCCATTCGTTCGATACTCATCTGCCTCCAGTTCCACTTTTCTTAGTTGAGCCTGGGCTTTTTCGAGCTGTTCAAAGGTTCCCCTACGTAATTCTTCCGAATTTTGAATAGTACTTAATATCCTCTGTTTTCGATTATCTAATAAATCCGTTAATGAAAGTAGATGATCTTACGCTTAATTTAAAAACTTTTATAATCTCTTCCCGAACCAAACATGAATTTTTCAATTCATTTGGCTCTCAAACTCAATGTTATGGGTATTCCCATATTTAAATAGAACGAGCTTACCTTCTATTTTTAGTTTGTATTATACCAAAACGTATAAACACAAAATAACTCATAGGAGGATTCTTCTGACCAGATAACAATCTATATCTATAAATTCCTTTTTAATTGTCAGCAAAATTGTTTCTTTATTTTGTCCTTTTACATAAAATCCTATACTAAAGAAAGATCTTTTCTTTAAGACTTTTTCCATCACTTCCAATCCAAAAAATTATTCTTTTTTGATACATAGGTTGTCGACTCGGCATTGTTGGATAAAAGGGGAGAAGTTCCATTTATATCACAAATAAATAGTTTCAACCGTTTTATCAATATGAGTGTTCTATATCGGATAAATTGTTCACTATTCATTTGTCAAAAACTGTAATCCATTTAATTGTAAAAAGAATACCGTGTTTTGCCTAGACTTAAAGCAGTTTAGCTTTAACCATATTAATAGTCTCACATGATTTTATTGGTTTCTAGAGAATCCATATTTACCAATAAGTAAAGTGGCGAAATGCTATTGTTCTTCAATATGATTTGTTAATCTATTCAGAAATAATTCGCCGAGATTATGCACCTTTTTAGATTTTTTGTATGCAAAATATGCAATATTTGATATTTCTTACATATATCAATTTAATCCAAAAGATAAAATGCATTTGGATAAGTCCAAGACATTCTTGAAATACACAACTCGCACACACTCCCTTTCCAAAGAAAATCAATACCCCAATGACAATACTCAGATTTATTAGATTTGTTGCTAAAATATCGGTATTAAACCCGAAACTCGCGGCGGATGGCCAGTGGCCAAAAAAAACGAAAGAATGGGTTACATTTTTCATATGTTCTCCTCTTATAAATAGGACTAAAAAATAACCAATTTGTATTATTTAGCTCGCCATTTGTTAATAGATTTTTTAAAGCAAATTTCTTTTTTTTTTTTCAAAAGGTAAGAAGTCATTATTCCATTTTTCCATTTCGATGAATTCTTCGGTATTGTGTGAATTGCAATACTAAACTAAAATAAAATAAAAAAGAATTTCCATTATACGCACTAAGCTATGAATGAAATAAATAAGTCGGGTGTATCTGGGAATTAGTTAGTAGTCTCTTCTGAAAATAAAGGGAATATCAGAAGAAAAAAAGCGACGAAAAAACAAGCTTAAGCTATTAAAATACAAAAGGAATTGCGAATTCTTTTTACAAATTTCTAGGATAGGATCAAACAAAGGGATTCGCAAATAAAAGTGCTAACGCGACAACCAACCCATAAATTGTTAAAGCTTCCATAAAAGCTAGACTAAGCAATAAAGTACCTCGTATTTTACCCTCCGCTTCGGGTTGTCTCGCAATACCTTCTACAGCTTGACCCGCAGCAGTACCTTGACCAACTCCAGGTCCAATAGAAGCAAGTCCTACAGCCAATCCAGCAGCAATAACGGAAGCAGAAGAAATCAGTGGATTCATGGTAAGTTCCTCGTGCAAAAAAAAAGGGAAATGGTTAATGATACAATCAACCAATAAACTATTTCTTTTTCACTCATTTTGCCATTTTGACAAAATCATTTAATGATTTAAATAGAATTAGAAGTAAATTCAATTACCAGAATTACTTGTATCCCATCTTTTTAGGTTACCCATATTATATTTATATTATAATTATAATGCACTATGATACGTATTATTACATTTTGATAAATTTACTTGTAAAGCTATATAAAGCGAGTTCTAGTTATTACATGACTTTCTAGCTATTTATTTTATTTATTTGATTCTTTTTTTTTTCAATTTGACAAGCGTAGACAGAAATTCCTAGTGGAATGGATTTCATCTAATCTGAAAGAATTTCTGTATAAAAATAGAAAAAAATGGAATTTGAATTAAATAAAAGAGGCATTGTAATTTGATCTTTGATTGAGATTAATATAGATACCAATAGATAAAATAGATATTGAAAGAAGATATTGTCCATACTCAAAAGGGCATGAAAGGCTATATCTATTTTTATTTTGATAGCTTTTGTCTTACATATAATATATAATTGAATAGAATATGGCAGATTATTATTCTCTGTTATTATATTGGATATATACATAACATATTTATTTATTATTTATCAAATATGATAAAATAGATATAATCTAAAATAGAATATATCTATAAAATAGAATGTATATATACATATACACATATAATATATAACATATGCACACATATAGTAAAAAACTATAAATAGCATATGCCTATATATAAAAATAAAACCTCATATTATAAAAGGAATTCCTATTGCTATTTATAATTGGATATTTATATCAATATAATTAAGTATCCAATATACCAGCCACTATTATGATTGAATAATATCATATCAACTCCTATTTTATACTACAATTCTTGGTTATCCATGATTATATCTATTAATTGATAATCTATTCATTTTGTATCTAATAATTCAATCAATTAGAGTCTCCAAAAAAAGTTAACAATCCTCAACAACAAACTAGACTCTTTTGATAACTAATCAATGATGACCTTCCATAGATTCACCAATATAGGCCGCGGCTAATGTTGCAAAAATGAGAGCTTGAATCCCACTTGTAAATAATCCAAGAAACATAACAGGTATAGGAACAACTAAAGGTACTAAAGAAACAAGAACAACCACTACTAGTTCATCAGCTAATATATTTCCAAAAAGTCGAAAACTAAGAGATAAAGGTTTTGTGAAATCTTCTAATATGTTAATCGGTAAAAGGATTGGGGTTGGTTTAATATATTTTTCAAAATAAGCCAATCCCTTTTTTTTAATACCCGCATAAAAGTATGCCACTGACGTGAGCAAAGCTAAAGCAACTGTTGTATTTATATCATTTGTGGGGGCAGCTAATTCCCCATGAGGTAACTGTATTATTTTCCAAGGTAAAAGAGCACCAGACCAATTCGAAACAAAAATAAATAAGAAAAGAGTTCCAATAAAGGGAACCCAAGGGTCGTATTCTTCTTCTCCTATTTGAGTTTTGCTCAAGTCTCGAATAAATTCGAGAAGATACTCAAAAAAATTCTGACCATCGGGTGGAATGGTTTGTGGATTCCAAACGGATATGATAACCGAACCTAATAAAATAACAATTACAAACCAAGAAGTTATAAGGACTTGAGCATGGACTTGTAAATCTCCTATTTGCCAATATAAATGTTGGCCTACCTCTACACCCGATATATCGTACAATCCATTAAGTGTTTCAATCGAACATGGTATAATGCTCATATCGTTCTTTGATAAAAAGTTCATTTCAAAAAGTTATTATTTTGATTCAACCATCTCTTTCTCAACTTACCAATTGGAATAATTCATCGTATATGGATAGTTTATATGATATGTATAGTTAGCATACCAAAAATGAAGAAAATAAATTCAACGCTAACGGATAATTTTATCGGATAATTGTATATATATATATTTATTTATTATTATATATATAAAGAATAAAGAAAACGAATAGTAATGAATATACTTTCTAAAAATAAACCGATCCAATAAATATATAAAAAGATAATGGAAGTACTCAAAAAGGAACTATTAATTCAATTAATGACTTCTTATATAGCTAGAACTATACTTTGACCGACCCTCACAAATTGCAGAGACCAATTTGTTAAGAATCAACCGAATTGACGCTATAGCGTCATCGTTAGCTGGAATTGAAAGATCTGCAAGATCAGGATCACAATTTGTATCAATTAAACAAATTATCGGAATCCCCAAAACGGCACATTCTCGGAGAGCCGTATATTCTTCTTGCTGATCAACGATGATCACTATATCCGGTAACTTCGTCATATATTTGATCCCGTCGAGATAGGTTTTTAAAGTCGATAATGTTTTTTTAAACATTGTGACATCCTTTTTTTGAAGATGGTTACCTATCTTTTCTTCCGTTCTTAAATTTCTGAACTTATAAAGTCTAGTTTCCGTAGTCGACCAATTTGTTAACATACCGCTGAGCCATTTTTGATTAACATAATGACATCGAGCCTTTATTGCGGCTGATGCTACTAAATCTGCTGCTTTATTTGTAGTACCGACAATTAAGAAGCTTTTTCCGACACTTGCTGCATCAAAAACTAAATCGCAAGCTTCTGATAAAAACCGAGCTGTTGTAGCAAGATTTGTAATATGAATACCTTTACGTTTTGCAGAAATATAAGGCGCCATTCTAGGATTCCATTTCTTAGTACCATGACCAAAATGAACTCCTGCTTCCATCATCTCTTCCAAATGAATGTTCCAATATCTTCTTGTCATTTTTTTTTTCACATTTCCCTTTTTCTTTTATTGAAATTGATTAATGATTAATTGAATTGATTATTAATCAATTCAACTGGAATATTACTAATTAAAAAACAAAGAGAAAAAATCTCTTTAACTAAAAACAACTCCGACAAAACTTTTTTACAATTTTAAATTAGGACACAGCATAAACCATAACAATTGTAAACTACTTATTCTGATTTTTTCCAATATCCTAATTTATGGTTTGAATTCCATTTAAAAATATAAAACCTAAGTTTTTTATAGTGTTTCATAAACATTTTTACTTAGAAAAAGCTTGATCACATAAAAAAAGAATTCTATTCTATATAATGTAATCCGATTATGACTCAAACAGCTTTTTGAATTTCAAAATGATTCCCTTGTCCTGAATGATACATCACTTTTTTGAATCCAGTACCTACGGGTATAATTTTCCCAAGAACAACGTTCTCTTTCAAACCCTTTAACCAATCAATACGACCTCGTAAAGCAGCTTTTGCTAAAACTCGAGCAGTTTCTTGAAAGCTCGCCTCGGATATAAAACTTTGAGTATTCAGAGACGCTTTTGTTATTCCTAATAGGATTACCCGATAACAGATGGATTCGTCCAAAGCGCGACCTGCGCGTTCCGCTCTCAACAATCCAACTAATTCGCCGGGTGAAAAAACGTTTGACATTCCCTCTTCTGAAACCAATACCTTTGATGTTACTTGACGTACAATAATTTCTATATGTCTATTATGGATCTGCACCCCTTGGGATCGATAAACCTTTTGAATCTTATTAACCAAAAAGATACGACTTTGAGCTATAGTTAGTTCAGCTCCAATCAAAAAGACCCAGGGTATACCAAGAATTCTCGGTATACATTCGTTCCAGCTCTCCACCCTTTTTTCCAGGTTAATGGAAATGGAATCAATCGAACGGACTTCTAATATTTTTTCTACTTTTGGAAGACCCTGTGTTATGTCACCAGATCTTGATTTTTCATATATAAAGGTTACTAATGTATCACCTTCATAAAGGATTTCTCCAAAATGACCATGAACAGTTGATCCTGGAGTAGCCAAATAGGGTTTAGCTGATCTTATAACTAAGGAATCCACATGAATTATGAAAATTTGACCAGATTTGTTTATTATGTGTGGTTCATATTGAAATAGATATCCCTTTTCAAAAATCATTTTTCCAAGGTAAATTTTTGTCAATGTATCCTCAAAAAAATCGTTATAAAACAAACACCGATGCAAAAAGAATGGATTTATAAATATAATTATATTGCTGCACGGATCCGGATTATAAATCCTCCTATGTTCATCTATTAAAAAGTACTTAAGGATTTGAGCTGCTTGAAAAGGATCTTTCCAATTGTCAAACGAAAAATATTTATTTAACAAGAATATATTATGAGTTATTAAATGGTAAGATGAATCAAAATGCGTATATCTTTGAATTTTAGGTACAATATCACCTAAGGGACTTAACAAATCACTAACTGGAATTATAAGATTCTTTTTTTTTTTTACATTATTATATTTCACATTATTTAACGGGCCAATTTGATAACAATTAGATGATGAAAAAATCATTAAAGAAGGACATTTCCTATTTTGATTCAACAACGTACCAAATACTCCTTTATATTGGCTAAATGATAGAATCCCCATCTTGTAATAAAATGGATTTTTGTTAGCATGATTGAAGTTCTTAGTGGTAATCAATCCAAAAAATGCTTTATCATATCTTTTTACCTTATATAAAATAGTAGACTTTACTAATTCAATTCTTACGAAATTACGAATCAGATCATTTGCCCTTATCTCAACAAAAGAAGCACGTACTTCCTTTATTGAATCATTTTTTTCTTGATCCCAATTCAATACTACGCAAGTCCTAACTAATTGACTATTTGTGGGGGAAATCCCTCGGATTGACTTGTTATTTTCATAAATAATATAATTGGCAACTTCAAGTAAAATATGATCTTTTTCCTGGAATAGATCCTTAGGAAAAAGTGTTGCTAAATTGATGCCATCGGCTAGGCAATATGCTACCACGGGGCGCACCAAAAAAAAATACCTTTTTTTTGTGAGTGTAATTCGTTGAACATAGATCCCATTTTTCCATTTTATTGATTCCTTAGAATATTCTTTTTTCGTTTTCGGTGGTATCAAAATGGCGTTGTATCTCGATATCTTATCTGTTTCCCCATGAAAATGAATATCTCCCGAAAATATCTTAAGTTCAATATATATTTTTTTTCTTTCTACTCGAACGAGTCCGCCTACTCGACTTCTTTTATTTAAAGTAAGTTGTGTATCTACTCCAATAATACTATTGTTCTGGACCATTATGGAGGAAGATCCCGGTAGGATATGCACTTCTTCGAGAATGAAAAAAAATTTATCTAGTTTCGTTTGATATTTTGAACTAAATTCTTTTGCTCCTTGATATTCAATCCAATCTTCTTTTTTGATGATGGAATCTGCCTCTACAGTACCATATTTAGTAATACCTGAATGATTTTGTCTGTATCGTGGATCATCAAAAAAAGCGAAAATACTCTTTTTACGCAAAATACTATTTAGAGGTATTTCAATTGAAATACCAAAACAAGGTATTAACCCTTTATCTTGTTCTTGATTATATTTTAATGGGATTAGAAATCTATTTCTTCGTTTTTTTGATAATAAATCCGAGTTGACTTGAAACGTAGAAGGATAGATCAAATTCCATTGATCCTGAAGATTGGATCTTAAAGAATTAAGATGAATCATTTCCCTATCTTTTTTGTTAACGGAAGTAGCAAACAATTTCCCTTTGACCTGATCAGTCGTCATTGAAACATTTGAAATCCATCTTTCATCAACAGAAAAAGAATAGGTATTCATTTGATCTTGATCCTTGTAGAGCGAAAACGATACTATATTAGAGATGCATGGACTTCCTTTTAATATCCATAAATGACTTGTTTTTGGCAATAGATGAACATTACTATATATATATTCAGCCATATGATATACATCAGTACTCCAGTGCATTTCGCCCTCTAAGTCAGAATAAATATGTTTTCGTACCCTCTCTTTAAAAATAAAAGTGGATATTCCCGTACGAGTTTCAGCAATCACTTGTTCCGATTCTACATACTGATCATTTTGAACTAAAATTAAACTTTTTGGGGGAATATTCATTTTATGTACAATATCTTGACTTTGAATAACTACATACAAGTCTATCGAACATAAAAAAGCAGGATGCCCATGACGAGTACGTGTAGGATGAACCAAATCCTCATTGAATATAATTTTTCCATTAGAAGGAGCTCGCACCTGTTCAGCGGTGCCACCCGTAAATACTCCACCTGTATGAAAAGTTCTTAATGTTAGTTGAGTACCCGGTTCTCCAATAGATTGACCCGCAATAATACCTACAGCCTCGCCTAATTCAACTAAATCGTCATGAGTGGGACTACGACCATAACATAATTGACAGATCCAATATGTACTTCGGCAAGTAAAAGGTGTTCTAATATATATTTGTTGTGCTCGAAAAGTTATGAATTGATTGACTAGTCCAATCCCAATATTTTGATTTCGAGTTGCAATGCATCGTGAACCAATATATATATCATCTGCTAATACACGACCAATTAGTGTTTGAACAAAAATCTTTTCCGTTATCCCATTTTTAGGACTCACAGAAAAACTTCGTATAGTACCACAGTCTCTTCTACGTACAATAATATGCTGAACAACTTCAACAAGTCTACGTGTAAGATATCCAGCATCTGATGTTCGTACAGCTGTATCCACAACCCCTTTTCTGGCTCCATAACAAGAAATGATATATTCTGTCAAAGACAGTCCCTCGCGTAAATTGCTTTGAATGGGTAAATCAATCATTTGTCCTTGTGGATCCGACATTAATCCCCTCATACCAACTAATTGGTGTACCTGAGAGGCATTTCCTCTAGCTCCCGAAAAAGACATTAGATAGACGGGATTCGAAGGATCGGTCATCCTAAAATTCGGATTCATTTCTTGTCTCAAATATTCACTTGTAGCATACCATATCTCAATGGATTGACGTAATCTTTCTACCGTGTGTACATTCCCATAAATATGATGTTTTTCCAAAAGAAAATTCTGCTGCTCAGCGTCTTGGACTAACCATCCCTTAGAAGGTATTGTTAAAAGATCATCAATTCCTAATGAAATGGATGTAGCAGTAGCTTGATGAAAACCCAAAGTTTTAACTTGATCCAGGATATGGGATGTATATCCCATGCCAAAATGATTTATTAATCTGCTAATAAGTTGTTTCATAGCAGTTCCATTTATCACTTTATTGTGAAAGACCAGATCGGCCCGTTCCGCCATAAAGACCTCTATATTATGCTGAGTAGGATTTGACAATAAACCTGAGTCAGTGATTTTAAAACTACATTTTTCTCAATCTTAAGACTAAATGTCACACTGATAATAGACGATACTTTTTCCATTTGAAAAACTCTAACGCCCAGCCAGGGAAAGGGCATAGCCCAACGTACTTTCTTAGTTTAGATAGTCGTGGCTCGACTAAATCCTTGTATGGCTTCTTCTATTTCTCTATAAAAAGAAAGATGACCAAAAGTGGTTCGAACGTATATAGAACATATTTCTTTTTTGAGATTTCCAACTATTAAATAATTCCCATAAATCTCATGAAAAGTACCCAAATATTCATATTGAACTTCAATAGGAACTTCTTTTAATGTAATGACGCGTTGATCTAATCTCCATTTGAGCCACAAGGGGCTATGTAAAAAAAAGAGTTGTTTATCTCGATAAGATCTAAGTGCATCATAGGAATTATAAAAATAGGGTTCTTTTGTATACTTATAGTTATTATTGTAAACTCTCTGATTTGGATAGTTTTTGCAATTAGATGGATTGTATTTATTTGCACAAATACCTCGGCGATTTCCAATTGTTAATACATAGAGTCCAATAAGCATATCTTGAGTTGGTACAGAAATAGGATCCCCAATAGCTGGAGACAAAAGATTCATATGAGAAAACATAAGTAAACGTGCTTCCGCCTGAGCTTCTAAAGATAAGGGTAGATGCACAGCCATTTGATCCCCGTCAAAATCCGCATTGAAGCCCTTGCAAACTAATGGGTGTAAACAAATTGCGCGTCCTTCCACTAAAATAGGTTGAAAAGCTTGTATGCCTAATCTATGCAGGGTGGGTGCTCGATTTAACAAGATGGGGTGCCCCTGTGCCACCTCTTGAAGTATTTCCCATACAATCGATTCTTTTTCTCTAATTTTACTTTTAGCAATCCCGATGTTAGAAGCACAATTTTGTCTAATTAAATTACGAATTACAAATGTTTGGAAAAGCTCTATTGCTATTTCTCGCGGTAATCCACATTGATGTAATGAAAGTGAAGGGCCCACGACAATGACTGAACGCCCCGAATAATCAACTCGTTTACCAAGCAAAGTCTCACGAAATCTTCCCTCTTTACCTTCAATTACATTGGAAAATGACTTGTAAACTTTATTATGGCCATCCCTCATTGGTTGTCCACGGATCCCATTATCCAGAAGTGTATCCACAGCTTCTTGTACTAATTTTTCTTGACACATTATCAATTCCCCTGGTGTAGATCTACTTGTAGCTAATAGATCCATAAGAGTATTGTTTCGATAGATAACTCTTCGATAAAGTTCATTAATATCCGAACTCATTAGTTTACCCCCATCTATTTGGATGATAGGTCTTAATTCGGGAGGAAGAACTGGTAATAAGCACAAAACCATCCATTCTGGTTCCACATTTGTTCGAATAAAATGTTTAGCTAATTCCATACGCCTAACCAAAAAATCTTTTCTTCTTCTAATTTTTCTATCTTCCCATTCATTTTCAGTAGACCACTCGTAACTTAATTCCTTCCACTCTATCAAGGAATTTTCTATCATAATTTGCAAATCTAAATCAGCTAATTGTTCTCGAATAGCACCCGCTCCCGCTGTGATTTCCCGATTTCTAAATGTTTCGAATCCTAGGGTAGTAAAAAAAAGTGGGATGCTATACTTCCGGGATTGAATTTCATATTCGAATAAACCTCGTAATCGTAAGAAAGTAGGTTTTTTAATTATGGGCCTAGCCAAAGAGAAATCAAGATAGGTTCCTATAGCACAGGAACCCCCTTTCAAAATCGGACGTGAGTGTTTCCACTCATCCGGCTTAAGTCGTTCTACTAAAGATAACTTTTTTTATTTTTTTTGTTCGATAAAAACCCTTACAAGAAGCTACTCATTACTCAATTTGATATTACTCATTGGAATGGATTCGTTATTTTTTTACTTTATTTACTATTTACTTTATTTTTCTGAATAAATTATTCAAAAATGGATATGCAGAATGATTGAGTAGTCTATTTCCTTAATGAAATTGTTAAAACATTGTTTTGTTTATTCTTTATTTTATTCGTAAGGAATTTATTTGTCTATTATAGATATTGTTATATTTGATCTTTTAGGTCTCTGCTTACCCCGATGGCTATGCTATGCTTGTATATCCCTTGAAGTATGTATGCGATAGATAAACTTCTGTAACCATGCTAGATTTCCTTTGCTTGCTTAAACAAAAAAAATATTTCTAATACTCTTTAAAGGAAATCCAATGGTTAGTTTTACAAAAAAGGATTTTTTATGAAGTAAAGCTAACTATTCATATGATACAGGTGTGTTACAGCATCGGCCATAGATCAATTCCCTTTTATTTGGAAGTATTCAATAAACCCTCCTAATCTTCTAAGTTTCATGTTATTTATTTGTATTTGATACACAAATACATGTCAGAATTAGGGCATCCAAATCAGATTGAATAGGATGACAGCTTCTCAATATAAATCTGTAAAATGTCAATCTTGATCAAATCACACATCGCAGTATACTAGGCTTTCTAATTCCTTAAGGGGTTTATCTAAAAGATTCGCGATATAACTAGGAAGACGTTTTAAATACCATACATGAGTCACTGGGCATGCGAGTTTTATATACCCCATTTGATATCTTCGTATTCGAGAATCAATAAATTCTACTCCACATTGTTCGCAAAAGATTTTTTCCTCTTTTTCAGCTCCGATCACTCGATAATTTCCACAAGCGCAAATTCCGCTTTTTATAGGTCCAGAGATTTTTTCGCAAAACAATCCATCTTTTTCTGGTTTATTGGTTTTATAATGAAAAGTATAAGGCTTTTTGACTTCTCCAACGATTTCTCCATTCGGTAGGGTTTTGTTGGCCCAAATCCTTATTTGTTGTGGAGAAACTGGTCCAATTTGAAGTTGTTGATGTTTATATTGGTCGATCATAAAAAAAAAAAAGGATTCATTCAGATCAAGCTTCCTTCCTTTGGATCTGGAAGTTTTTTTCAGATACAAGAAAATGATTCAGTTCTAGAGCCAAAGATCGTAGTTCTCGAACGAGCAATCGAAAAGACTCTGGTGCATCCTCTGGATTAGGTATTCTTCCTCCAATGATCGTAATACCAAGTACTTCTTGACGAGCTCTAATATGATCAGATTTATAAGTAAGCATTTCTTGTAAAATATGAGCAACACCAAATCCCTCTAAAGCCCAAACCTCCATTTCCCCTACTCGTTGCCCCCCTTGCTTGGCCCTTCCTCTAAGGGGTTGTTGTGTAACAAGTGCATAATGCCCACTCGAACGCCCATGTATTTTATCATCCACTTGATGAATTAATTTGAAGATATAGGACTTTCCTATTAAGACAGGTTGCTCAAAAGGATCTCCAGTTCTTCCATCGAAGATTATACTTTTTCCTGGGTACTCGGATTCAAATACCCATGGATTTTTGGTTTGTTTACTGGCTAAATATAATTCAGAAAACACTAGTTTTCTAGAAGCCTCTTGTTCATATCTCTCATCAAAGGGCACAATTCGATAATGTCTTTTCAAAAGGTCTCCTGCTAATCCAAGGGAGCATTCAAATATTTGTCCCACATTCATTCGTGAGGGTACTCCCAGGGGATTAAAGACTATATCAACAGGCGTTCCGTCTTGCAAATAGGGCATATCCTCTCTAGGCAAAACTTTTGAAACGATACCCTTATTCCCGTGCCTTCCAGCTACTTTATCACCTACTTTTATTTCACGTTTCTGTAATATATATATACAAATCCTTTCTGAACTATAGCTAGAACCCTCCTTATTCTGGGTCCATTTGACATCAATAACACAGCCCCTTCCACCTATAGGTAATTTGAGAGAAGTTTCTTTTGTGTTTGATACCTGAATGCCAAGTATGGCTCGTAATAATCTATCCTCGGGGGCATATGAGGATTCATTTATTATCTGAGGCGTTAATTTACCTACTAAAATATCACCTGTTTCCACCCAAGATCCCAACATCACAATCCCATTTCTGTCTAAATTACGAAGTAAATGAGCCTCTAGATGTGGTATTTCTTTAGTAATCGTTTCAGGACCTTGGTTTGTCATATGAGTCTGAATTTCATATTTCCGGATGTGAAAAGAGGTATAAATCTCTTCATATACCAGACGTTCACTAATTAGTACTGCATCCTCAAAATTATACCCTTCCCATGGCATATAAGCTACTAATACGTTTTTTCCTAAAGCCAGTTCCCCATCAACAATAGCTGCTCCGTCCGCTAAAATTTGTCCTTTTTTTATGTATTTACCTTGTCGAACCCGAGATTTTTGATGTATACAAGTATTCTTGTTAGAACGTTGATACATAACTAGTGGAATACTTATAGTACTCTCATTACTTGATAAAAGGATCTTCTGAGAATCATTATAAATGATCTTTCCCTCGTATTCCGATATAAGGGAAACGCCCGAATCTAGAGCGGTTTGGCGTTCCAACCCAGTTCCAACAATACACTTTTCGGACCGAAAAAGAGGAACTGCCTGGCGCTGCATATTGGAGCTCATTAAAGCACGATTTGCATCATTATGCTCAATAAAAGGAATGAGGGAAGTTCCCATCGAAAAATAATGGAAGGGAAAAATACTTCTAAAATGAATCTTTTCCCATGCAATAGTTAGGAATTCTTGACGGTAGCGAGCTGGAACAACTTGTTCTTCCTGAATACCTCTATTCAAAGCCAAAGAATTTCCTGCTGCTACCATATAATATTCATCTTTTTGGGGGGATAAATAAAGGATCTTACCCTCCTTTTCTTTTTGCTTCTCAGATATTTCATAAAAAGGACTCTCCATGGATCCACACGGGCTAATCCGCGCATGAATAGCTAAGGATCCAATAAGGCCAACATTGATTCCTTCAGACGTGTCAATTGGACAAATACGTCCATAATGACTAGGGTGAATATCTCGTATACGAAAACTAGCAGTTCGTCCTGTCAATCCGCCAGGACCCAAATAACTTAATTTTCTTCCATGAACAATTTGCGTTAATGGATTTGTTCTATCCAAAACTTGAGATAAAGGATGTAGGCCAAAAAAAGATTCATAAGTAGTTGTTAGTGAGGTTGAAGTTATCAAATTTTGAGGAGTGGGTATTAATTTATGCCGTATTGCTCCGCATATAGTTCCTCGAACCGCATTTTCTAAACGAAAAAGAGCCAATCCAAATTGATCCTGTAAAAGATCCGCTACAGAACGAATACGTTTATTTTTCAAATGATTCATATCGTCAATTGTACCCATTCCAAATTTCATTCCAATCAAAAGATCCGCAGCGGCCAATACATCTCGCGGTAACAGGAATGTATTATTAAGAGGTATATCAAGATTTAATCGCTGGTTTATATTTCGTCGACCAATTTTTCCTAATTCACATCTTTGTTGAAAAAATCTCTTTTGCAATTCTTTACACAAAGACTCAGAAAATAAAGGGTCACCGCTTACACAAGTAAATTGTTGATAAAACTCCAAAATAGCATTTTCTTTTGATCCAATCTTTTTTTTTTCCTTCTCATTCAGGAAAGACAATAATATCTCGGGGTAACAAGCATTATCCAGAATCTCTTTTAAATTTAAACCCATAGCTGATGATAGAACTAGAATAGATATTTTTTGTTTCCTACTCACGCGAGCCCATATCCTTGCTTTTCTATCCATTTCCAATTCCGATCTTCCTCCCCAATCTGATATTATAGTCGCGGTATAGATAGAAATTCCGTTATGATCCAATTCGGAACGGTAATAAATACCGGGACTCTGCAATATTTGATTAATAACAATTCGGTATATTCCATTTACTATAAAAGTTCCAAGGGAATTCATTAGAGGAATGTTCCCTATAAGAACGGTTTGTTCTTGCATATCTCTACCAGTTTTCAAAAATAAGCCTGCCGGTACATATAATTCAGAAGAATATGTAAGTGATTCATATACAGCATCTTTTTCTTTTATCAAGGGTTCTACCAATTGATATCTCTCTCCAAATAATTGAAATTCCATTTTTTGATCTGTATCTTCAATTTTTGGAAACTTATGAAATTCTTCCATTAAGCCTTGACTAATAAACCTACAAAATCCAACAAATTGGATCTGACTAAACGCAGGAATGATGGACATTCCCTCATTTTCATTTTGACGCATCTTAAGTTTGCTATTTATTTTAAAAGTGTTAAATTCCATCTTTTTTGCTTACTTTACTATTCAATCGAGCCATAAGAATCGATTTACCAAGGATAGAATGTGCATTCTGCTTACTGAATCACATAAAATTGGAGTGAATTCCCTATAGCTATTTTATACCTATTAATGGATAAATGGATATAAATATAATATATAAATAAATAACTGTTTCGAACAGAGTTTGATGTAAAAAAACAAGTACAGATGGAAAGAGAAGGACTGGATCCCTTTTTCCTGTAAGGAATCCTTTCACTGAAACCTATGGAGTTTTTTATAGATATACATAGATAATCGAAATTGAGTGAGTAAGATGATATGAAAATCCAATTGTGATGTCAAAAAGTCCTCATGAAATCTGCTTTCTAGTTTCTAATGATAAGATCAAAAAATTATTCTTAGAAGAATAGTTGGCCTGTGGTTTATTTGACTTTATTGAAACTTTATTTTATATTGAATTTGCATAGCTCATTTATTTGAATGTTAAACAAATTCAAATCCTTTTTTCGTAATTCATTGTTGAGTAATAAGAATTACTAGTAAAATAGTAAGAATGGATAATTTAGATTCATAAAACAAAGGATAACAAAATAATGTGAGCAACTATTTTTCCAACGCACTTTTAGTTTTTAGCATACTGTCACCTGGGACAACATGTATAACAATAGATCATAATCTAATTGTGATTTTTTATTCAATTCCATAATTGATTTATGGATTTTGGATCCGATTGTTAGGGCGACATGGCCAAGAGGTAAGGCAGGGGACTGCAAATCCTTTATCCCCAGTTCAAATCTGGGTGTCGCCTGATCATCAAACCAACCAAAGGAATTTATCGTATAACGTCTGCTTGATTCGGAATATTTTTTTTCGTTAATTTGTTAAAATGTCTTATAGTTGTACTTAATACTTTATCATTCTACCAAAAATACCACAATGCATTTTATTTTTTATGCATTCGTAATCATTGGTTTCTTAAGAGTCGTAGATGAGAATCCCCTTCCCTTTTTGTTTTGACTCTACTCCATTAATTCTGCTATAATTATATATATTATATTTTATAAATAATAATGCAATATGCAATAATTTGATTTACATAGGAGACATAAGTTACATGGATATAGTAAGTCTCGCTTGGGCCGCTTTAATGGTAGTGTTTACATTTTCTCTTTCATTAGTAGTATGGGGAAGGAGTGGACTTTAAACATAGGAATAGAATATGAAAAAAAAATAAATACAGAGATGATAAAACCCTTTTTTCATAAGATAAGTATTTTTTTATTTCGATAAACTAACCATTATCTTAACTAGTTTTTTGATCCTAATTTTTTATTTTTGTGTTCTAATAAAGAATTGGTTTTTTATTTATTTTAAATTCTGTATTCTTCTTTTTTTTATTGAAAGATATATTTTACTGAAAACGAAATGAAATGGAATTGACACTTTTATTATGTGGATATGTTAACTCTATATGAATTTCTAATGGATTCCATATCCAATGAGAATGATAATAAATTATCGATGTATCCATATCATATATCAAATATCAACTTATGATTTATATTTGTATTTCGAATGCATTAAGGATTAATTACATTTTATATAGATTTATTTTATAGTAGGAATGAAAAAAAAACGGAACATTTTACAATTGGAGTATACAATTGGAGTAATTATATGAAATAAATTAAAAATAGATATGATATATCTATATATATATATAACTAAAATACTAATATAAATATAATCAGATATTTAAAAAAGTGTAGTAGAAAAAAACTAAGTTCTTTCTACTACACTGTATCATTCCAATGTAATCTAATAATTGGAATCTTATTTGATTTCCTCTCCTTCTTGTATATCTTCCATGATGGAGATTTGAAACGAATTCATCAAAGTGGGATTCCAATTAATCATTTTGGCTAACTGTTTTGACGTAAATAATAAGTAAAAAAGCAGTAGGAACTAAAATAAATAATGCAGTAGCAAGAAATGCTAAAATATTGACTTCCATAAGAAATACCTTTTGCTTCTCGAAGTTAGTATGGATAATTATATTCTTATGTGATACTATCGTATTTTTTACAATAAAGCAATTTTAAATAAGAATCTGATTCAGTATTATCACTTAATCCAATTGAGTATAATATCCATTCATATACAATCATCTTATGGAATTTCCTTGCCATTTCTATGAGATTATAGGAATAAAAAATACCTTTTTTTGAAGCTTTTCACATTTGTTAAAAAACCTACCAGTTTCTTTCTTTATACTATGTGATTTCCCTTCATTTTTAGGATGATTATACCTAAACTATATAAAAAGATAAAGCATAAAATAACTACTCTATGAGTGATGCACAACTCAAAATAAAAAAAAAACCAGTAAAAAAGTTACTAAAAAAGCAGACTTTTTAGTCTTTTTGTACTTTATCTTTGTGAAAATGGATAAAAATGCACAGTTTATTATTCACATAATAAGGGGATACATTTGATTTTATCAATGAAATCAATTAGTAAATGAAACATTTATAACCAAAATACAAAGGAGTGGGGTTTAATTGAAACTTTGTACTTTGGTTAAACCATTATATCGTTTCTAAATTGTAGAGTATCACAAAAAGATACCCTTTTTATATGTATACCCAGTATAATACGAGCATTTTACTCCATCTCAGTCATCAATATATAAAAATGGAAAAAAGAAATAAGATGGGGATTGGCTATACCTTATAAAATATAAAAAGAAAATTGGAAAAACAAAATACTACATATATATCCACATAATCAATGATATCATAAAGATTTACATAATCTATGTCTCTCCCTATCTTTGTAAAAGATAAAAAAAGAGAAATGAATCTGTCTTTCTTATATTCCAAATGAAAAGAGAAGATCAATGAATTGATGAGTACATTAGATCTTAGTTCGGGACTGACGGGACTCGAACCCGCAGCTTCCGCCTTGACAGGGCGGTGCTCTGACCAATTGAACTACAATCCCCGTGGGGTGTATTACATACGCAATATGCATTGAATCCTCACAACATGTTATTCATCTGTTGTATTATGACAAATGCACGAATGTAAAGGATAATCCTATCTACGGAGAAATGGATATGAATCGTAATGATATGGAGAATCACACAATTTTACTAATAATTATTAGAGAAATCTCATTATGATTAAGGGAAATACCAAATTTTATTTCATGATACTTTATCTTTATCAAAGCTGAATAAAGTAAAGGATTATCAAAATCAACCCCCTTTTTTAGTATGCAAAATATCTCTCTTTATTTTTATGGATAAAGTACCTTATCCATATTTTATGGAAGACAATAAATGGTATTATCTTTCTAAAAGATACATAGTACATCCTAGTGCAGCACTGGGCCGAGCTGGATTTGAACCAGCGTAGACATGTCGTCAACGAATTTACAGTCCGTCCCCATTAACCACTCGGGCATCGACCCAGGAATAATTGATCTTAGGTTTATTGTTAAGTTATTATGATGATGATGATGATGAATCCACTTTTATAAAAAGCTACCCCCAGGGGAAGTCGAATCCCCGCTGCCTCCTTGAAAGAGAGATGTCCTGAACCACTAGACGATAGGGGCATATATACCCATACCCACCCGTTATCATACTATGATAATAGTATGAACAGTTTTTGGAATTGTCAATAGAATAAATTAGTATGACCAAATTAAATGAATCTTTCTTACTTAGATGTTCA